GGTATAATCTATATAATAGTGGAAACCACCAAAAAAAAATAGTTGATAATCATAATAATAACTATAAGTATACGAGGGAAAAAGAACCCTATTTTTCTAGTTCCTATGATGCACTTGGAGCTTATCGACAGAAAAGAATCAGTTTAGATAGTCCTTTGTGGCTCCGATGGAGACGAGATCAACGTGTCATTGGTTCAAGAGAAGTTCCCATCGAAGTTCAATATGAATCTTTAGGTACTTATCATGAGATTTATGGGCACTATCTAATAGTAGGAAGTATAACAAAAGAAATCCGTTCTATATACATTCGAACTACTCTTGGTCATATTTCTTTTTATAGAGAATTAGAAGAAGCCATACAGGGTTTTTGTCGAGCCTACTCATACGCTATCTAATCTAATTTCTTAGATTAGGCGATGTTTGTGCCTAGTGCCTAGGGTAATTCAGGTCTCCCAAATTTCACTGGTATTCTAATTTCTGAATTTCTGTGTGAATCAAGATTGAGGAAAGGAAGTTTTCGAATCATTGACTTGAGTCCATTGTCGAATCCTACTTAGCAGAAGAAATATAAGAGAAGAGGTACTTATGGCAGAACGGGCTGATCCGGTCTTTCACAATAAAGTGATAAATGGAACTGCTATGAAACGACTTATTAGGAGGTTAATCGATCATTTCGGAATGGCATATACATCACATATCTTGGATCAAATAAAAACTTTGGGTTTCCAGCAAGCCACTGCTACATCTATTTCATTAGGAATTGATGATCTTTTAACAATCCCTTCGAAGGGATGGTTAGTCCAAGACGCCGAACAACAAAGTTTTATTTTAGAGAAACACCATCATTATGGGAATGTACACGCGGTAGAAAAATTACGTCAATCCATTGAGATATGGTATGCTACAAGTGAATATTTGAGACAAGAAATGAATCCTAATTTTCGTATGACTGATCCTTCTAATCCAGTACATATAATGTCCTTTTCGGGAGCTAGAGGAAATGCATCTCAGATACATCAATTAGTGGGTATGAGAGGATTAATGTCGGATCCCCAAGGACAAATGATTGATTTACCCATTCAAAGCAATTTACGTGAAGGACTTTCTTTGACAGAATATATAATTTCCTGCTATGGAGCTCGCAAAGGAGTTGTAGATACTGCTGTACGAACATCAGATGCTGGATACCTCACACGTAGACTTGTTGAAGTAGTTCAACACATTATTATACGTAGAACAGATTGTGGTACTATCCGAGGTATTTCCGTGAGCCCTCAAAATAGTATGACAGAAAAAATTTTTGTCCAAACACTAATTGGTCGTGTATTAGCAGACGATATATATATTGGTTTGCGATGTCTTGCCACTCGAAATCAAGATATTGGGATTGGACTTATAAATCGATTCATAACCTTTCGAGCACAACCAATATATATTAGAACCCCCTTTACTTGCAGGAGTACATCTTGGATCTGCCAATTATGTTATGGTCGGAGTCCTACTCATGGTGACCTGGTCGAATTGGGAGAAGCTGTAGGTATTATTGCAGGTCAATCAATTGGGGAACCAGGGACTCAACTAACATTAAGAACTTTTCATACTGGTGGAGTATTCACAGGTGGTACTGCCGAGTATGTACGAGCTCCTTCTAATGGAAAAATAAAATTGAATGAGAATTTGGTTCATCCCATACGTACCCGTCATGGGCATCCCGCTTTTCTATGTTCTATGGACTTGTATGTAACTATTGAGAGTCGGGATATTCTACATAATGTAAATATTCCACTAAAGAGTTTGATTTTAGTTCAAAATAATCAATATGTAGAATCAGAACAAGTAATTGCTGAAATTCGTGCTGGAACGTCCACTTTTTATTTTAAAGAGAAGGTACGAAAACATATTTATTCTGAATCAGAGGGAGAAATGCACTGGAGTACTGATGTACACCATGCACCTGAATATACATATGGTAATGTTCATCTATTATTAAAAACAAGTCATTTATGGATATTAGCAGGAGGTTCGTGCAGATCTAGTATAGTGTCTTTTTCGCTCCACAAGGATCAAGATCAAATGAATCCTCATGCTTTTTCTGTCGAAGAAAGATATATCTCTGATCTAACAATGACTAACGGTCGAGTAAGATATAAATTGTTAGATACTTCTGATAAAAAAGGTAAGAAAATTCTTGACTATTCAACAAGACCTGATCAAACCATATATAATGGTCATTGGAATATTATATATCCTTCTATTATCCAAGGGAATTCTTATTTTTTGGCGAAAAAGCGAAGAAATAGATTCATCATCCCATTACAATATGATCAAAAACGAGAGAATGAACTAATACCCTGTTTAGGTGTTTCAATTGAAATACCAAAACAGGGTATTTTACGTAGAAATAGTATTCTTGCTTTTTTTGATGATCCACGATACAGAAGAAATAATTCGGGAATTACTAAATATGGGACCGTAGAGGTCAATTCAATTATCAAAAAAGAGGATTTGATTGAGTATAGAGGATCAAAAGAATTTATTCCGAAATACCAAATGAAAGTAGATCGTTTTTTTTTTATTCTCGAGGAAGTGCATATTTTACCTGGATCTTCATTGATAATGGTCCAGAACAATAGTATCATTGGAGTAGATACACAACTCGCTTTAAATACAAGAAGTCGAGTAGGCGGATTAGTCCGCCTGGAGAGAAAAAAAAAAAATATTGAACTAAAAATATTTTCCGGAGATATTTATTTTCCTGGAGAAGCAGATAAGATATCTAAGCACAGCGGCATTTTTATACCACTGAAAACAAAAAAAAAAAATTCTAAGGAATCAAAAAAATTGAAAAATTGGATCTATGTCCAACGGATCACACCCACAAAGAAAAAGTATTTTGTTTCGGTTCGACCCGTAGTCACATATGAAATAACTGATGGCATAAATTTAGCAACACTTTTTCCTCAAGATCTCTTGCGGGAAAAGGATAATGTTCAACTTAAAGTTGTCAATTATATCCTTTATGGAAATGGCAAGTCAATTCGAGGAATTTTTCACACAAGTATTCAATTAGTTCGCACTTGTTTAATATTGAATTGGGATCCAGAACAAAATGGTTCTCCGAAAGAGATTCGTGCTTCCTTTATTGAGGTAAAGGGAAATGATCTGATTCGAAATTTCATGAGAATTGAGTTAGTAAAGTCCAGCATTTCATATATCGGAAAAAGATATGATAGGGCAAGTTCAGGATTGATTTCCGATAATGGATTAGATCGTACAAATATAAATCCTTTTTACTGCAAGGTTAGTATTCAATTACTTACACAACATCAAGGTACTATTGGTACATTGTTGAATCGAAATAAGGAATGCCAATCTTTGATAATTTTGTCATCATCCAATTGTTCTCGAGTTGGTCCATTCAATGGTTCGAAATATAACATGATAAAAGAATCGGATCCCATAATCCCAATTAAGGATTTGTTGTGTCCTTTGGGGACTATTGTCCCTAAAATGGTAAATTTATATTCATTTTACCATTTAATAACTTATAATCAGATTTTGTTAAAGAAATATTTGCTACTTGGTAATTTTCAACAGACTTTCCAAGTACTTCAAGTACTTAAATACTGTTTAATAGATGAAAATAGGAGGATTTATAATCCCGATCCATGCAGTAACATCATTTTGAATCCATTCCATTTGAATTGGCATTTTCTCCATCACGATTATTGGGAAGAGACATCTACAATAATTAGCCTTGGACAATTTTTTTGTGAAAATATATGTCTATTCAAATACAAACCGCACATAAAAAAATCTGGGCAAATTATAATTGTTGATGTTGACGCTTTAATTATAAGATCCGCTAAGCCCTATTTAGCCACTCCAGGAGCAACTATTCATGGCCATTATGGTAAAATATTTTACGAAGGAGATACATTAGTTACATTTATATATGAAAAATCAAGATCTGGTGACATAACACAAGGTCTTCCAAAAGTGGAACAAATCTTAGAAGTACGTTCGATTGATTCAATATCAATGAACCTTGAAAGGAGAGTTGAAGGTTGGAACAAAGGTATACCAAAAATTTTTGGAATCCCCTGGGGATTCTTGATTCAAGCCGAGCTAACCATAGCTCAAAGTCGTATCTCTTTGGTTAATAAAATCCAAAGGGTTTATCGATCTCAGGGGGTACAGATCCATAATAGACATATAGAGATTATTGTACGTCAAGTAACATCAAAGGTGTTGGTTTCAGAAGATGGAATGTCTAATGTTTTTTCACCTGGGGAATTAATTGGATTGTTGCGAGCGGAACGAGTGGGGCGCGCTTTGGACGAAGCGATCTCTTATCGCGCAATCCTATTGGGAATAACAAGGACATCTTTGAATACTCAAAGTTTCATATCCGAAGCAAGTTTTCAAGAAACCGCTCGAGTTTTAGCAAAAGCTGCTCTACGAGGTCGTATTGATTGGTTGAAAGGCCTGAAAGAGAATGTTGTTCTAGGTGGAATTATACCTGTTGGTACAGGATTCAAAAAATTAGTGCACCATTCAAGTAAGGACAAAAACTTTTATTTGGAAATCAAAAGAAAGAATCTATTTGACTTGGAAATAAAAGATCTTTTGTTACACCATAGAGAATTATTTTGTTCTTAATGTACCAAACAATTTCCATGAGACATTAGAACAATCATTTACGCGATTTCATGATTCCTAAGAGCGGATTCTTTTACTTTAACTATCTTTAACTATCTTTTAATTATCTGTTTTTAATTATCTGGTCTGGCTTTTCTTTTAACTTAACTATCTTGTTCTTGTTCGAATATTGATAAAAAAATAAGTAATTAAAAGACATTAATGGTTTGTACTGTGTATTAAAGGTCAATTCCCGGCAGAAGGTTCCATCGGAACAATTACTTATTTCAAAGTACCTCGTATCTTTGTTAAAGTTAAAAAAAAACAAAAAGGAAGTGTGGGAAAAATGACAAGAAGATATTGGAACATTAATTTAGAAGAGATGATGGAGGCCGGAGTTCATTTTGGTCATGGTACTAAGAAATGGAATCCTAGAATGGCCCCTTACATCTCTGCAAAGCGTAAAGGTATTCATATTACAAATCTCACTGGAACTGCTCGTTTTTTATCAGAAGCCTCTGATTTAGTTTTTGATGCGGCAAGTAGGGGAAGAACCTTCTTAATTGTTGGTACCAAAAATAAAGCAGCAGATTCAGTAGCATCGGCTGCAATAAGAGCCCGGTGTCATTATGTTAATAAAAAATGGCTTGGTGGTATGTTAACAAATTGGTCTACTACGGAAACGAGACTTCAAAAGATCAGGGATTTAAGAGCAGAACAAAAGATGGGTAAACTCAACCGTCTTCCCAAAAGAGATGCGGCAATATTGAAGAGAAAATTATTTACTTTGCAAACATATCTCGGCGGTATCAAATATATGACGAGGTTGCCTGATATTGTGATCATCGTTGATCAGCAAGAAGAATATACGGCTCTTCGAGAGTGTGTAATTTTGGGTATTCCGACGATTTGTTTAATCGATACAAATTGTGACCCGGATCTCGCAGATATTTCGATTCCATCCAACGATGATGCTATAGCTTCAATCCGATTGGTTCTTAACAAATTAGTATCCGCAATTTGTGAGGGCCGCTCTAGCTATATAAGAAATCCTTGATTATGATTAAGGGGGGATTTTTTGGATTCGGTTACTATTCTTGAATTAAATAAAAAAAAAAAGCAAAAAGGTAAGTGCGGGCATATTGATAATATGTTATTATATTACGTGATTTCTTGGTATCCTATGTAAATTCTTGATATCTTAAATATACAATTAATGAATACGATTTTTGATTCATATTGGTGAGTTGAAAAAGAGATAGAGATGGTTGAATCAAAATAATTTCTTTTTTGAAGTTCAATTTCTGCTAGAGGACAATATGAATGTTATACCATGTTCCATTAAAACACTCAAAGGGTTATACGATATATCGGGTGTAGAGGTAGGCCAACATTTATATTGGCAAATAGGAGGTTTACAAATCCATGCCCAAGTACTTATCACTTCTTGGGTAGTAATTGCTATCTTATTAGGTTCAGTCATTATAGCTGTTCGGAATCCACAAACCATTCCGACCAACGGTCAGAATTTCTTTGAATATATCCTTGAATTTATTCGAGACTTAAGCAAAACCCAGATTGGAGAAGAATATGGCCCTTGGGTTCCCTTTATTGGAACTATGTTCCTCTTTATTTTTGTTTCTAACTGGTCAGGTGCTCTTTTACCTTGGAAAATTATACAGTTACCTCATGGAGAATTAGCTGCACCCACGAATGATATAAATACTACTGTTGCTTTAGCTTTACTCACGTCCGTCGCATATTTTTATGCGGGTCTTAGCAAAAAAGGATTGGGTTATTTTGGGAAATACATTCAACCAACCCCCATCCTTTTACCAATTAACATCCTAGAAGATTTCACAAAACCTTTATCTCTTAGTTTTCGACTTTTCGGAAATATATTAGCCGATGAATTAGTAGTTGTTGTTCTTGTTTCTTTAGTCCCTTCAGTAGTTCCTATACCTGTCATGTTTCTTGGATTATTTACAAGTGGTATTCAAGCTCTTATTTTTGCAACCTTAGCCGCGGCTTATATAGGTGAATCCATGGAAGGTCATCATTAACTAGCTTTTCAAATAGTCTTTTTTTTTTAATTCTATTATTAAGCAAGCTTATCCCACATGATTCATGATAATCCAATTGGATGGGTAAGATAATAGTGTATGATTCCATCATCTAGAATTGTAGGAGAAAAGATAGACAATATTCCAACAGAATTCTAAAAAAAAAGAAGGGCTGGGAAGGTTATAGTTAGAGTATAATATATGTAATAATGTCTATAGGCTCTAAACCCCCGTCTATTTTTCTAGGAATTATTCTATTCCAGAATCAATTAAAAAAAAAATTAAGATGGTTTACATTATGGAAGAAAAGAATGGATATGTGATATTAGAATCACATTAAATATTCTTTAGTTATATTAAATATTCTTTAGTTATATAAGTTATATTTATCCATAATATCGCTATATTACATAACTATATAATATTTATTATAATATTTATTTTTTTTTTTATAGTATTGTTTATTATATTTATTTATTTTTATTTATTTTATTTTTTATTTATTTTATTATAGTATTGTAAGGCTAGAATTTATATTTTTCCTAATTACAACCAATCCTATAATCATAATCTGGATCCTCATTATTCATATTTGTTATGTTATATATGAACAATATACAACATAAAATAAATATATATATATTTATTATCCGGTTTAATTCAAATTGAAATTAGATTCAATTCATTATATATTTCTTATTTATATATCTATTTATATATATATTCTTAATTCCTTAATTCTTATATTTTTATATTAAAATATTCAAAATTTTTGTTATTATTTTATTTATTATTATTTGATAATATGTATAATATACAATACAAATTACAAATAATATAATTTATTATAATTATAAATAAATATTAATAAATTAAATAAATAATTAATAAATAAATTTTTAATTCAATGAAAGTCATTCAATCTCTTAATTGAATACCCCTAAGATTTTATAATTACTATAATAGTTGATATACAATACAAATTACAAATAATATAATTTATTATATTAATTTATATTAATTTATATTTATATTGGATTAATTTGGTATTAAATTAATTTGATAATTTGATTGATATTGATTGCAGCTCACACTGCATTTAGATAGATTTCAATATCAGTCCTTCTCTTCTAGCAATTTTTTTTTTGAATGAAAAAATAAATAAACTTAACAATAGTGTAGTGTAGTAAAGAACGAAGAATTAAATGAAAGAATGGTTCGAAACAAAGAAATACAATAGTTACAACTGTATGCATACGGATTTACAAAAACTCTATGATAGTTAAAAACTAAAAACGAGATAGTTCTGACGATTCCGTTTTTTAATTTAGTAATTAATATTATTATTTCAACTTGTGGATCTTAATTAAAAAAGTCATAATTGATTGGTTGATTGTATCATTAACCATTTCTTCTTTTTTGTTTTGTGTGAGGAACTTACCATGAATCCACTGATTTCTGCCGCTTCCGTTATTGCTGCTGGATTGGCCGTGGGGCTTGCTTCTATTGGACCTGGAGTTGGTCAAGGTACTGCTGCAGGCCAAGCTGTAGAAGGTATTGCGAGACAACCGGAAGCAGAGGGTAAAATACGAGGTACTTTATTGCTTAGTCTAGCTTTTATGGAAGCTTTAACAATTTACGGACTGGTTGTGGCATTAGCACTTTTATTTGCGAATCCTTTTGTTTAATCCTCAAAATATAAAAAAAATACCTTAGAGACTTTTTTCTTATTAACTCTTAACTTGGAATTTTCCTTTGCTTCTTAGAATTATATTAACACGTTACTAAAAAATTACTTATTTATTGAGACAATACCTAGGAAGGGTTGATTTGAAGATGAGGAATTACCGCATTCACTTGCTTTCTTCCTTTCTGTCTTTAGCTTAGTACAATAGAAAACTTTTTTATTTTCATTGTTTGGAAGTGTTTCAACAAATGAAATATTTTTCAATTGATATCAGATCTAAAACCTAAGTCTAAAGTCTAAGTAAAGTATCTTATTAGAAAATTTTTTAAAATGTAAAAAAATTTAAACAAAACAAATGAAATTACTAGATTTCTTTTATTCTCATTAAATAAATAAAGTGGAAATAAAAAAAAAAAGAAATCGATCAAAAAAAAAGGGTGATCGGAGTGATACAAAAAGAACTCTGTTCTTTGTTAGTCCTATCCAAAAGAAAAGAGAGGAGAATATATGAAAAATGTAATTGATTCTTTCGTTTACTTGGGCCACTGGCCATACGCCGGAAGTTTCGGGTTTAATACCGATATTTTAGCAACAAATCCAATAAATCTAAGTGTAGTGCTTGGTGTATTGATTTATTTTGGAAAGGGAGTGTGTGCGAGTTGTTTATTTCAAGAATAGGATGGATCCATCCATCTGCACTTATGGTATTTATAAGGGATAGGGGAAATAGTAAAAAAGTGCACGATCTCGACGAATTTCTTCTGAATAAATTAAGAAATTATATGCAAGAACCATAGCATTTCGTGATTTATTGGTAAATCCACTTTGATTCTCTATCAACCAATAATGCGAGACCTTTAACATGGTTAAAGCTAAATTGTTTAAAGTCCGGACAAAACATGGTATTCTTTCTACCACTACGTTAGTAACCAAATAGTTCAAAAAAATTGGTAATTTATTTGATTTTGATATATAACACTCATATCAATAAATAAATTGAAACTATTTACGAGATAAAAAAAGGAACTTTGTTTCCTTTTTTTATCTAATGCTGAATCGACGACCTATGTATAAAAAAGAGGAATTTTTGGACTTGAAGAAACAAAAATATAATATAATTATTATTTTAATTTTTATAATCATATTTCCTTTTTTCATTCAAAAAAAAAAAAAAGTACAAATAAAAAAACAACTTTGCTGACAATTTTAGATTTTGATCTGGTCTAGTCGGAAGAGTCTTCCTAATATTCTGGTTTTTTATTTTATAAGTTTTGATATGTTTAACTACAAACAGAAAAGAGAAGGTAGGCTCATTACATTAAAAAAGCTATGGGAATACTCATACCATAAATAAATAAATAATTGAGCGTGAGAGCCAAATGAATCGAAAGATTCATGTTTGGTTCGGGAAGAGATCATGGAAGTTGTGAAATTAATGGTAAGATAATCTACTTTCATTAAATGATTTATTAGATAATCGAAAACAGAGGATTTTAAGTACTATTCGAAATTCGGAAGAATTACGTAAAGGGGCCGTTGAGCAGCTCGAAAGAGCCCGGACTTGCTTACGTAAAGTGGAAATAGAAGCAGATGAGTATCGAATGAATGG